CTTGTTAAGACCCTATGAATCGCTTGAACCCCCAGATTCATACTAGAACCACGATAATTGAATAAAATCCTAAAGTTAAGCACAAAGATTCCTTGAGTAAGAACCGTTGTATCATCACTGATTCAATCATATAGGATAGGTATTATGACTAATAATACAAAAAAATTTGTCTGTTGATTACACAAAATAGTCATACAAAGGAGTTTGAAATAATAAAAATCTTTCGATTTATAACTTATAATTCTTTCTTTGAAAAGCAAATTTTTTTGAATCCGATCTCGAGGTCTAAATATTAAATATGAATCATAGTTCAAATATTTCTTAATCTATTTTAGCTATTCCGTGTTTCAGATACCAAAAGAAATATCCGACGAGGTAGAACCATCTCCATCAGGGTAAGATGACAGACTCATTTTCTGTATTATCAATAGGATCAATTATACCAAGTCACACACTCATATTCCGGAAATACAGAAAGAAAGAAATTTCACGATCGAACTACCAAAAGGGAATTTAGAAATAGAAATCGGAGCCCTAAAAATTCACTTTGTATTGAAAGGCTAAAACTTGTTGGTTCTTTTTGATTTCATTTTCTTGTGGATTTAATTCATTGAAATTCCATCCAATAAAACGGAAGAATTATAAATTTCCAAAATAATAGATAGGAATACTGCAAATAAAGCCATTGCAACTCCCATTAAAGGAGTAGTTCCCCACCCAGGAGCTACTTTACCATATTCCGAATTCAACGGTTTCAATAAAGCCCCTACGGTAGTAGGTTTTGGACGAGATCTAGAACTACCCTCAACAGTTTGTGTAGCCATAAATCTGATTCTATTCATTGAGATCTGTTGACTTTGTATACCATTCCGTTGTAAATAAATGATTTTATCATAGATCCACTGTGGTCTTAAAATTATATAATAATGGAAACAGCAACTCTAGTCGCCATCTTTATATCTGGTTTACTTGTAAGTTTTACTGGGTATGCTTTATATACCGCTTTTGGGCAACCCTCTCAACAACTAAGAGATCCCTTCGAGGAACACGGAGATTAGTTGAAGTAATGAGCCTTCCTATAATAGGAAGGCTCATTACTTCAATTAAGATAATGAAAAATTATTTCAACTTTTTACTTTTTAGTTGGAACTTTAGGAGGTTCCCGAAAAAAGATAGCGAAAAAAATTATCCCTAGAGTAGAGACTAATAGAAATGTATAAACCAATGCTTCCATATATTTGATTGTGGTTTACAATTATAGCTTCCATACCTGTTTACTTGAAATTATTTTCCCGATAATGATAAAAGGGAAAGAGTAAAAAAGGGGCGGTGATTCAAATTAAGATTGCTCCAGTATCCTATGCCAAATCACAAAAAATAACAAAGCAATGTTGTATTAAACTCCTTGTCTTCTTGTAGTTGGATCTCCAATTTTTTGGAATGCGCCAAATTCTACTTGAACATCCAAATCAGGGTCAATACCGGCAAAAACATCTCGGAACAAAGTTCGCGACCCATGCCAGATGTGTCCGAAGAAGAATAGTAGGGCAAAGGAAGCATGTCCAAAGGTAAACCAACCCCTCGGACTACTACGAAAAACACCATCTGATTTCAAAGTAGCACGGTCTAATTCGAAAATTTCACCTAATTGAGCACGTCTAGCATATTTTTTCACAGTAGCAGGATCACTATAACTGACTCCGTTGAGTTCGCCACCATAAAACTCAACAGTTACACCTACTTGTTCAACGCTATACTTAGATTCCGCTCTTCTAAAAGGAACATCAGCTCGAACAATTCCGTCCCCGTCGATCAAAACGACCGGAAAGGTTTCAAAAAAAGTAGGCATACGGCGTACAAAAAGTTCACGTCCTTCTTTATCTCTAAAAACAGGGTGTCCTAACCATCCAACAGCTATTCCATCGCCGTTATCCATTGAGCCCGCTCTAAATAATCCTCCTTTCGCCGGATTATTACCAATGTAATCATAAAAAGCTAATTTCTCAGGAATTTTCGACCAAGCTTCTGATAAACTTTGATTTTCGGCTAGTCCAGCACTTACCCGTCGGTATATTTCTTGCTGAAAGTATCCTTGATCCCATTGATAACGGGTGGGGCCGAATAATTCTATTGGAGTAGTTGCTGAACCGTACCACATAGTTCCAGCAACAACAAAAGCTGCAAAAAAGACCGCAGCGATACTACTAGAAAGAACGGTTTCAATATTGCCCATACGTAACCCTTTGTATAGACGTTGAGGCGGCCGGACACTAAGATGGAATAGACCGGCTAATATGCCTAATGTCCCTGCAGCAATATGATGAGAAGCTATTCCTCCTGGAACAAAAGGGTCAAAACCTTCCACACCCCATGCTGGACTTACAGGTTGTACTTTTCCAGTTAGTCCATAAGGGTCGGACACCCAGATTCCGGGACCGTACAAGCCTGTTACATGAAATGCACCAAAACCAAAACAAGCCACCCCCGAAAGAAATAAATGAATTCCAAAAATCTTAGGCAAATCCAAAGAAGGTTTTCCTGTACGTTCATCACAAAATATTTCTAGATCCCAATACACCCAATGCCAAATAGCTGCCAAAAAGCACAAGCCAGAAAACACAATATGCGCGCCAGCCACACCTTCGTAACTCCAAATGCCGGGATCCGTTATAGTCCCCCCTGTAATACTCCAACCGCCCCATGAATTGGTTATTCCTAAACGGGTCATGAAAGGTATAACGAACATACCCTGTCTCCACATTGGATCAAGAACGGGGTCAGAGGGATCAAAAACTGCTAATTCATATAGAGCCATCGAACCAGCCCAACCAGCAACCAGAGCTGTATGCATGATATGGACAGAAATCAACCGACCAGGATCATTCAATACGACGGTATGAACACGATACCAAGGCAAACCCATGGAAATACCCCTTATATCAAAGAAAAATGACACTATGTAACTTTATTGCATTGGAAAAGACTATAACTATGCAATGGATCCCTTTTGTTCAATCGATTATCTAGCAACAAGGGTTAATGTTTCTTCTATTCTGTTGGTAATAATAGAACAATTATGTTTGTAGGAACAAAGAGAAACAAATCTATTCTATACCCGATAAGTAGCAATACGCAATGGGGAGTTGATACCATCTTCTATCAGTAAATGCTTTCATACTTGTTCATTATTGGAAGGCTATATTGGTAAGAATTTTTTCTTAAACTAAACCTTTCTAATCTATGCATAAAATAGAATAATGGGTGATATTATAAAAACAATAACCTTAATTATTACGTTTCCACATCAAAGTGAAATAGAGTACTTAATTATTTTTTCTTTCATTTAATGCCTATTGGTGTTCCAAAAGTTCCCTTTCGAAGTCCTGGAGAGGAAGATGCATCTTGGGTTGACGTATAGTGCGACTTGTCAGATATATTGGGTCATATGGGATTTCCCCATTATCTCTCCCGATTGAGATATCCTCCATTTCGCCCAAGAAAGATTGATTAAATCATCCAAAATTTGGAGCGTGAAATGCAATTCGATCCGTTTTTTAGTTTTAGGGGGATTCAGGTTAATATTCTCACTTAGAATAATTTATGGTTGGCTCGGTTGGACCAATAAAATGAAGTATCCAGGCTCCGTTTATAAAAACCCCAATCCCAATCGGGAATATATTAAAAATTACTGCTTGTATTATATAGTTTATTTACTTTAACTCTTAATTTTTTCGATTTGAAATTAAAAATAGCGCTCTCAACTTTAATGATTTGAATGAAAGTAATTAATCTGTTGAATATGGAAATTGACGAAAGAAAAGATATGAAGTAAATAAAAAAGGGGAATTTTAACAAAAAAAACAAGCGGTATTGGAAACATTTGTTCTATATGGGCAAATCGAAATCGGGCAGATCGTTACCCGGAGTAGAGCATAAACCTAAAAATTTCAAGAGACCCATTCAAGAACAAGAAAATGACATCGTGATTTGAGTTGAATCTCGATGATATGATACATCAATGAAAAGTAAGTTCAATAAGTTTAGTAAATTCTTTTTTTTTTTTTTTTAGTAGAATTTTATTCTATTTTAATTATAGAAATTTTTTTATATTATATATTATATGGGTAATTAGGGAATTACGAAAAAGTAATCTTTTTTGAAAAATCGAAAAGGAGATTCTTGATTATTCATCATAAGTTGGAAAAATCTCTATGAAAAAAAAAAAAGGATGTAGAATCTACACATTGATTTTTTTTTCACAATTTTGTTTGAACCGTATGCATCAAAAGGTGCATGTACGGTTCCTAAGGGATAGAATTTTACCCGAATCAACCGACTTTATCGAGAAAGATTACTTTTTTTAGGCCAAGAAGTCGATAGCGAGATCTCGAATCAACTTATTGGTCTTATGGTATATCTCAGTATCGAAGATGATACCAAGGATTTATATTTGTTTATAAATTCTCCTGGCGGATGGGTAATACCCGGAGTATCTATTTATGATACCATGCAATTTGTGCGACCAGATGTACATACAATATGCATGGGGTTAGCTGCTTCAATGGGATCTTTTATCCTGGTCGGAGGAGAAATTACTAAACGTTTAGCATTCCCTCACGCTTGGCGCCAATGAGTTTTTTATTTGAAAGAAAAAATAAAACTATGCCTTCACCATATCAAATATTAATATTTAAGTAATAATAGCATGGCACTTTGAATTCGATATGAGATATTTTTCTCTATTTTATTTTCAAAACCTTCAATTATGTATCGAAAGAGGAGTATGAGATGAAGAGTATTCCCGATTTCTTTATTTTATATCAGGAGTCCATTTCAGCGTCACAAACTTTTTTTTCATAAAAAAAGACTCTATTTATGTTTGAAAGAGTACAAAAAAATTTTCTTTCTTATTTTTCGAATCAAAAAGAAACTTTGGGATTGCTTAACTACAGATGAAATAAATATATAAAGCAACGGAGCCATCATAGTATTTTTAGCTCCTACGAAAAGAAGGGTGGTAATTGGATAATTTACTGATCTGGATCTAATCAATTCTAGATTTTCTCTTTGTTCAACGGAAAATGAAAGTAAATTCCATTCTATAGCCGTATGCAATGCGAAAAAAATGCCCGTACGGTTGTTCAATTCTATCTTTTTTATTCTTAATTCCATATTTTTTCTATTCATCACATTACGCGAGATAGAAGAACTTTTTTATGGTATATATCATCAGGGTAATGATTCATCAACCCGCGAGCTCTTTTTATGAGGCCCAAACGGGAGAATTTATCCTGGAAGCGGAAGAACTTTTGAAATTGCGTGAAACCCTCACAAGGGTTTATGTACAAAGAACGGGCAAACCCTTATGGGTTGTATCCGAAGATATGGAAAGGGATGTTTTTATGTCAGCAACAGAAGCCCAAGCTCATGGAATTGTTGATCTTGTAGCGGTCGAATAAAAGGAATAAAAATAGTTTTAAACATTTGAAATTTTTTCTTGTTACTTGGTTTACCATTCTGTGTTTAATATTCCATTAACTATAAAAAAAAATTCGGTTAGGATTGATCTAAACCAGCCCATTATGTATATGATTCAGCATGCCAACTATTAAACAACTTATTAGAAACACAAGACAGCCAATCAGAAATGTCACGAAATCCCCCGCTCTTCGGGGATGCCCTCAACGTCGAGGAACATGTACTAGGGTGTATGTGTGACTCGTTCAGATTATGAGCTGGAACAAAAAAAAGCAAATGAAAGGAAAGAATTTTTCCAGTATCAATAATCAATACTGGTGAATGGTATAAAACTCCAGTCACTATCTAAAATGAAAAAAAAATAATAAATTCATCTATTGGGTATGAAATTTATGGTTTCTATTGGTATAAATCGGGTTTAAGATAAGAAAAAATTTCCCATTGGTAACGAACGTTATCCATTTAGCAGGGAATCTTATTTTAAAAGCAAAAAAATTCGGCTCCGATTCTTGCAAGAACGGACTAACAGGGTCAGCTATCCAGCAAACCTTCAAAATTAAATACCGTTACTGTATAGGTGGATCTCGTTGTGAAAGACCTATTACTGGATAATTCATGGGTAGAGCCAAAAGGTTTGAACTGTACAAGTTATCAATAAGATTCCGGAAATGAAGGAAAGGGGCTCCGGTGTATAGAGAGGACCTCACCGTTTTAAAAGTAACCATAGAAACGAAGGAATCCACTATTTCTTTAATCATCTATATTTAACTTGAATTCACATTTTTTTATTTACTTTTTTGATACATTAATAAATTTTTTTGTCTCGTTTCAAGACGAAATGTCGAAAAAAAGAAAAATAACAAAAATAGTGGTTGGGAAGGTTATAGTAGCAAAAGCCATTGGAATTTTTATTTTATACATTGGAAAAATCCGTTTTGTTATTAATAGACCAGAAGGCGAAAAGAATAACTTAAAGAAAAAAAATCGATTAGTTATTCATCAAAGTTTCAATTATTCAATGACTAGAGTTAAACGGGGATATATAGCTCGAAGACGCAGAAGAAAAATTCGTTTATTTGTATCAAGCTTTCGCGGGGCTCATTCAAGACTTACTCGAACCATTGCTCAACAGAAAATAAGAGCTTTGGTTTCGGCTCATCGGGATAGAGACAGGCAAAAGAGAGATTTTCGCCGTTTGTGGATCACTCGAATAAACGCAGTAATTCGTGAAAGAGGGGTATACTATAATTATAGTAAATTTATACACGATCTGTACAAGAGAAAGTTGCTTCTTAATCGTAAAATACTTGCACAAATAGCTATATTAAATAGGAATTGTATTTATATGATTTTTAATGAGATCTTAAAAAAAGAAGATTGGAAAGAAGAATACCTCGAAACGATTTAAATGAAGTTCCCCGGAGTTTATTCTCCGGGAGTATAGAGTAGAAATTAGTCTAATAAAATATGATAAATAAAAAAAAATCAACAAATCCATTCAAAAAAAAATTCCCAATTTTTATATTATCTTACGACGTGACAATCAAATCTAGATTCGACAATTTTTTTAGAACAAAACTGCAATCCGTGCTTGAGTTCAGATTCCAATTTTGATTCAATTATTAATTAAATAAATAGAACGAAAAAGAATAAGTCTATTATTTTATTTATTTTTGGTTCTAAAACTAGCAGTTCTAGTAGTCGACTCGGTTCTTTCAAATTGTTTCTCATTATTAAGAAAAGGTAACAAAGATAAAATACGAGCTTGTTTTATAGCACTAGTAATTAATCGTTGTTGTTTCAAGGTCAATCTATTCACTCGCCTAGATAAAATTTTTCCTTGTTCACTAATAAATCGACTAATTAAACTCATGTTTCTATAATCTATTCGATCCCCCGATTGGATCGGGGGCAAACGCCTACGAAAAGCTCGCTTGGATTTAATAAAGGGTCGCTTGGATTTATCCATAGTTTGTTTAGTTTATTCTTTATACATACCGAAAATCCTATTTCTTAATTCTAATTTTGTTAGGTCCAGCCAAAATAGGATCTGATTTGTTTATTTCTATTTTTTTTTATAATTTTTTTCTATAATATATAGTATATATATAATATAATAATATGAAATATTTACTATAGAAATAAGAAATATATTAGAAATCGATTTTCTATTTAAAAAAAAAAGTAAATGATATAGATGAAAAATGTTTTCTCCCCTTACTTGAAAGGATAATAGATAGACGTTCGGCTCGATCTATTTCTTTATCTCTCCATGAATTGTATGTTTGTAACAATAGGGACAGAATTTTCGCAATTCCAACCGACTAGGCGTATTGTGTCGATTCTTTTGAGTAATATATCTGGAAACGCCCCTTGATCCCTTATTAACACTCTTTCGAACACAACCAGTACATTCCAAAATCACTTTTACTCGAACATCTTTACCCTTAGCCATGAACCTCCTTTGTATATTTAATTCAAGCAACTTTTCTATTTTTTTCTTTTCCTTTCTTCAAGAAAAATAGAAAAGTTGCAAAAATAGAAGTTGCTAACTCGAATTTCTAATCACAGTAATTTCATTTAAGTATCTTGAATAATACGCTTATCCTAGACCCACATTTTCGTTTCCATTCGAGCCTGAGAGCCTAAGTTTTGATAAGGTTGAATCCACTTTCTTCTTTACTCAACTAATCCTATTTAGGTTTTTTTTTAAATAAAAAGAGGGGAGGGATTAGTCACAGATAGTTGATTCTAGCTCTAATCTTCGTTAACCTCTTACCCGTCTCAATAACTAGAATCAAAAAAAGGGGAATGTCAACGCATCTGGGAAAAAACGATTGATTTCTATTAATAGACCGGCTAAAGACCCAAACCATAAAGTACTTAGTACCGGTGCCACGGAAAGATATGTTTTGAAATCGCGCATTGAAAATCCTCCTTTTTCATTTCTTTAATATATAAAATAAAAGTAATACATATCTAATCTATAATCCTATGTATAGAGTCAAAGACTACTTGTATTTGTACACGAAATCCCTAAAAAAAAATCTACGTACTTTTACTTTTTTACTTCGAGTCGATAAGATATTTTTTTTAAGAAAAAGAGTAACATGCCCCTTCCTATTGAACTGAGCATTCCCGAAAAGAAAAGTCTTTTTTTTTTAGTTTACAACAGGTTTTTCATATACATAAATATACAAATCCTTTTTATTATACCTTATATGATAAAAGACCAAAAAGAAGAGGAAATAGCAGTGCAAGTTTAATTATGAATTTATATGAGAAATAAGAATGTGGAAAACAAGACAAGGATGTTTTACAATTACACTATAAAAACCAATTGAATTGAAAGGGATGTAGCGCAGCTTGGTAGCGCGTTTGTTTTGGGTACAAAATGTCACGGGTTCAAATCCTGTCATCCCTACCTAATTACTTTTACTTTGAGAAGTAAGGAGGAATTAATTGAAATTTTGATTCAAATTGGACATGCCTAATCTCTCATTTTATTTATTATACTCTATATGATAAATAATGTATGCATGCAAGATGTAGATAGAGTTTTCAGTTATAAAAAAACCCTTTCTTTCCAGTCTTATCTATTTTGATAAGAAAGCGCTCTTAGTTCAGTTCGGTAGAACGTGGGTCTCCAAAACCCGATGTCGTAGGTTCAAATCCTACAGAGCGTGATTCCATTCTTGTTAAGTCAAATTGAATTAGACTGAAATAAATGAACAGTAATCGAATCTAAAATTGACCTCCTCCTTTCTTTAATCCACAGGAGGTCAATCAAAAAAAAATTTGTTAATTAATCAAAGATCCAACTGATCACCACGTCTGTATTGTAAATATGCAGTTACAAATAATCCAGCCAAAGTAATAGGAATTAGGCCTAAGACAATTCCAAATAGAAAAACTTCAATCATTTCAATTTGTTTGAAAAAAAAAAAAAAAAAAAGAAAGGTAATATCTATCCATAAATATTAATCTGAATTGCCCATGAATCTCAATAACCAAAAATTCTCAATTGCTGCAGTAAAGAACTAGAAACATGGGCGGAATCCCACAGAAACATTCCTTGAGTTGTTCATTCAATTAATTTCAAATAAGTCGTATCTTGTTTAGACCTATAAATAGAGCGGAGGTTATAGTTAAAGCCGCTAGTAAAAAACCGAAATAACTAGTTAGAGTAGGCATGAAGGAGCTAACTAAAATATGTTCTTTTTATACATATGTGTCTAAAGCATTTACCTAAGTTTCCATTTAGAAATAAAATAAGCAAAAATCGCAATTCAAAGAATAAGTTCAATTGAATATTTTGAATTCATCAACTATTACATTATAGATGTCACTAACAAAAATAAAGTAAGGTCGGTATAAAAAAAACGAAACGGCTGATTATCTGTGACATCTACGCATCTCATAAATTTCAATCAACATATTTTTTGCAAAACCTTTGAGTAAACTAATCTAATATTAAAATAATAATAAATATAACATGGAATTTTCTTCAAAAATAAAATGT